TTCTATTGGACCTGGAGTTGGACAAGGGACTGCTGCGGGCCAAGCCGTAGAAGGTATCGCGAGACAACCAGAAGCAGAGGGTAAAATACGAGGTACTTTATTGCTTAGTCTGGCTTTTATGGAAGCTTTAACAATTTATGGACTGGTCGTGGCATTAGCGCTTTTATTTGCAAATCCTTTTGTTTAATCCTCGAAATAAATGGGAAAGTCTTATTTTGATCTTTCTTATTTTATTATCTTAGATTTGCCGCTTGATTTTTCAAATTATATCAAGATTTCAATCCTACAATAACTTTAACTTATTCGTTGAGATAATACAATACCCCGTGGGAAGGACTAATTTGAGGATCAGGAATTAGCGGATCCACTCGCTTTTTTCCTTCCCGTTCTCGGTCCAATGGAACCCCCTTTTTTAGTACGCCTTGCAACGAACGAGATATATCGTAATTGATATGATACCTGGCCTGGGACCTAATTATAATTAGGTATTTTTTTTGGGGGGGGAGTTCAATTGAAATTAAATAGATTGAGAAATATGGAAAAAAATAAAATCAACAAAGGGTGAAGTAATACAAAAAGAACTCTGTTCAATTTAGTCAGTCCTATCTATAAGAGGAGATCATATGAAAAATGTAACCGATTCTTTCGTTTCCTTGGGTCACTGGCCGTCCGCCGGGAGTTTCGGATTTAATACCGATATTTTAGCAACAAATCCAATAAATCTAAGTGTAGTCCTTGGTGTATTGATTTTTTTTGGAAAGGGAGTGTGTGCGAGTTGTTTATTTCAAGAATAAGCTGGATCTAACCAGCTGCACTTTTTTCTTTATAACTAGGAAAGAAAGGTGCACGATCCCGCGAATTACTTCTGAATCAATTCAGAAATCATATGTACGAACCGTAGCATTTCGTGATTCGTTGGTAAATACACTTTGATTCTCTATTAACCAATAATATGGGGCCCTAAACATGGTTAAAGCTAAATTGTTTGAAGTCTGGGCGCAACATTGGTGTTCTTTCTACCACTATGTTAGTATGGCGAGAGTTTCAAAACGAATCCTTGCATTTTATCCGATATAGAACACTCATATCGATAAAATGATTTGTGAACCTTTTATTGTTACTGAAAAACGGGAATCCCCTCCTTTTTTTATCCAATGCGGAATCGACGACCTATGTATAAAGTAAGCGGAATTTTTTGGATTTGAATAAAAAAAAAGAAACAACTTTGCCGATAATTACAGATTTTTTGTCTGGTCGGAAGAGTCCTCCGAATATTCTGGTCTTGGATCAATGATCCGTTTCAATATTTTTGAATCCGAACAGAAAAGAGAGGATAAGCTCATTATATTATATATATAAAAAAAAATATAAATAAAAAAGTGATACGGGAATGCCCCATAAGTAAGTGAGCGTGAGAGCCAAATGAATCGAAAGATTCCTGTTTGGTTCGGGAAGAGGTCATGGAATTGTTAAAATTAATTGTAATGGGAAGATAATCTACTTTCATTAAGTGATTTATTAGATAATCGAAAACAGAGAATCTTGAGTACTATTCGAAATTCAGAAGAGCTACGCAAAGGGTCCATTGAAAGGCTGGAAAAGGCCAAGGCCCGCTTACGAAAAGTGAAAATAGAAGCGGATGAGTTTCGAGTGAATGGATATTCCGAGATAGAACGAGAAAAATTGAATTTGATTAATTCAACTTATCAGAATTTGGAACGATTAGAAAATTACAAAAATGAAACCATTCAGTTTGAACAACAAAGAGCGATTAATCAAGTCAGACAACGCGTTTTTCAACAAGCCTTACAAGGAGCTCTAGGAACTCTGAATAGTTGTTTGAACAACGAGTTACATTTACGCACTATCGGTGCTAATATTCGTATGTTTGGGGCGATGAAAGAAATAACTGATTAGTCCTTCTACTGTAGGTATTATTTATTGATTTTTCCTTTGCTTCTGAAAAAGAATTAAGCAAGACTCATGGCAACCCTTAGAGCCGACGAAATTAGTAATATTATCCGTGAACGTATTGAGCAATATAATAGAGAAGTCAAGATTGTGAATACTGGCACCGTACTTCAAGTAGGTGATGGCATTGCTCGTATTCATGGTCTTGATGAAGTAATGGCAGGTGAATTAGTAGAATTTGAAGAGGGTACAATAGGCATTGCTCTTAATTTGGAATCCAATAATGTTGGTGTTGTGTTAATGGGTGACGGTTTGATGATACAAGAGGGAAGTTCTGTAAAAGCAACAGGAAGAATTGCTCAGATACCAGTGAGCGAGGCTTATTTGGGTCGTGTTATAAATGCTCTTGCTAAACCTATTGATGGTAGGGGCGAGATTTCAGCTTCGGAATCTCGGTTAATTGAATCGCCCGCCCCAGGTATTATTTCGAGACGTTCCGTATATGAGCCTATGCAAACCGGACTTATTGCTATTGATTCGATGATTCCTATAGGACGCGGTCAGCGAGAATTAATTATTGGGGACAGAC